CTACGTCACCGTTCAATATTTCTTGTCCCACTATTGGCCAAACCACCTGGGCACTGGGTCCAATGTGAGTAGGATCACTTAACCATGCTTCATAATTGGAAAAACGAGCACCGTGGAAATACATGCCACTCAGCCAAAGAAAGATGATGGAGAGTTGACCGAAATGTGCACTAAATACTTTTCTAGAGATCTCCTCCAAATCACTGGTATGACTATCGAAATCGTGAGCATCAGCATGTAGGTTCCAGATCCAAGTGGTAGTATCAGGACCTTTCGCTAGTGTTCTTGAGAAATGACCCGGTCTGGCCCATTCCTCGAAAGAAGTTTTTACAGGATCCCTATCTACCAAAACTTTTACTTCTGATTCCGGCGAACGAATAATCATTGAGTCCTCCTCTTTCCGGACAACATATACAAATAGACCCGCCAACAGTCAAGAAATTAGTGAATCTATGAGAGATATTTCGAATATGTTTCGTTCTCTTCTATCTCCCACATATCTATTTTCTTTAGTTATTCACTAGAGCAATTATGATTTAGAAATTGATCCGGGGCAAGTGTTCGGATCTATTATAACATAGACATAAGGCGCTCAACGGACCTTTTTAATCTTATAACGTCTTTTCGCGGCTTTGAATTGGCGAAAAAACGGATTTTTTGTGCAATATCAATAGAATGTATTCTATATATATAATATATTCTATATCTCAATCTCAATTAGAAGTTCCTAGATCGAACTACTTCTTACCTCATGTCCATTTATATATTCATATAACGAACATATTACTATTATTCTATCAACTATTATTCTATCATATTATACTATATTATTTTATACTATATTATTCTATCATATGACTATATATTCTATATATTCTATAATCCAAATACCGCGCGCTGTTATTACTAAGAGACATACTAGGAGACATACTAGTATCTAGATTTAGTCATGCGAAAGTCTCTTTTATTAGAATATTAGAAAGTATTAGAAAGTCTCTTTTATTAGAAAGTCTCTTTTATTTTTTTTTTTTATTTATTTTATTTAGAATATTATTATTATAATAATTAGAATATTATTATTATAATAACAGAAATATATATATATTTTATTTTTCTATATATATTTCTTATATATTTCTATTTTTTCTATTTCTAATTTATATATTTATATATATATATTATTTTATATATTTTATATTTATTATATATTTTATATTTATTTTATATATTATATATTTATATATAAAATTATATATAAAATATTTTAAATATAATATATATAATATATTTAAATATCTTTAAATTTTAAATTTCTAATTTTTTTATTATATAATTATATAATATATTTAATTTCTGTACTATTTTTACTATTTCATTTCTGTACTATTTCTGTACTATAAAGTACTAAAACTATATATATTCTTGACTCTAATCTGTATATCGTTTATCCCTAAAAAAATACCAGATAAAATAGAATGATCTTAGAAGGGATATAATGAAATTCTTTGATTGGTTTTCCCAGACTAAGAATTTTTTTATTTATTATTTAACTGATAGAACTAACAATCAATTCATTCTAACAAATAGAAAAATAAATTCTAAATGGAAATAAAAGTATTATTATTCGAAACGTCTCGTGATCTTCAACCAATTATGCGCTTCAATATAATTACCGGGAGTAAGTGCTATAGCCTGTTTCCAATACTCAGCGGCTTGGTCGAACCAAGCCTCCGCCATTTCAGAATCTCCCTGTCTAATAGCCTGTTCTCCTCGGTCGGAATAGGTGATTCAATTCCTTCCCTTAGAACCGTACTTGAGAGTTTCCTACCTCATACGGCTCAGCAGTCAATTCCTTTGGTATCCCATTTTAATCTACCATAATCTACCATATTGAATTGAATGAAATTTATCATAGATCTATCCCACTTTTTCTCGGGTTAACCAAGCGAAGTTAATTATATGAGTTTCAAACTAAAATTTTGATTACTAATCCAATCCGTTTTAGTTTTATCTTTTATCCCACCTTCAGAAGACTAAAATGTATGTCTTTTCCTGGCATTAGAGTTTTCTGAAAGGTAACTATCTCGATTTCATATAGAAATTTATTTTATATAGAATCTTTGCAAAAGACTCTCTTTCATAAGAAAGAAAAGACTTACTATCTTTGGGATCTGATGCTACACCGCTGCTCAATATCCTAGTGGATCGACCCTATTACATAAGTTGATTCCTAACTTTTTTCATAGCATTTTCATGATAATGATATAAGTAAGCAGTTCATATTGTATCGGCTTAAAACAAAACCTAGCTAATTGATCTTTACGATGCTTCTTTTATCAATTAAATTAGATCTTTTATCCATAGAATAAAGTATCTAGGCATCTCTATTTCTTCCTATTTGTACTTAATATGAAATAGGAAGTTTTTTTCTTTGCTACAGCTGATAAAAATCGTTGTTTTGGACGATGCATATGTAGAAAGCCTATTTTTTTATAGTATT